GCACATGCACCTTTTGATGCATACGGAAACACAAAAAATTGCGAAAAAGAATCAATGTGTAGATTTGAACCTTCCTTCTTTTTTCATAGCGGGCTTTTTCGGACTTCTAACGAGTTTTTCTTACACTTTGAATTTTCAAGAAAGATGACTTTTGACCCGTTTACCTATAAAAAAAAATAATGTACTAAACTTATTGGACTAACTTCTCATTGATGTATTTTTTTTTCATCGAGATCGAATCCAAATCCCGATGTCATTTTCTTGTTTCTGAATGGACTTCTTCAATTCTTTTAGGTTTATGCTCTACTCCGAGTAAGGATCTGCCCGATTTTTATTTGCACATATAGGACAAATACTCCAATACCACGTCTTTTTGCTGCAACTTCTTTTTTTTTCTTTTTCAAATTTTTTCCTGTTTTCCACCAAATACAAATATATGATACCAAAAATATATATATGATAGAAGTAGTAATCGTAGATATATTACCAATTGGGTTTTTCTAAACAGAGCCTAGATGCTTCAATTTATTGGTTCAACCAAGCCAACCATAAATTATTCTAAATTGATAATATTAATCTGGATACTCCCCTAAAAAAAAAAATAGATCTAATTGTACTTCAATACACTTTACGCTCCAAATTTTTGATGATTAATCAATCTTTTTTGGGGTGAAAGAGAGGATATCTCGATCGGGGGAGAGAACGGGGAAATCCCATATGACCCAATATATCTGACAAGTCGCACTATACGTCAACCCAAGATGCATCTTCCTCTCCAGGACTTCGAAAGGGTACTTTTGGAACACCAATAGGCATAAAATGCAAAAAATAATTAAGTAGTATATCTCACTTTGATGTGGAAGCGTAACAATGGTTTTATTGTCTTAATAATATCGGTCTTTATCATATTTTATCTATAGATTGAATAAGTTCATAAATAAATCATAAATAAAAAAGGAAGACCGAATGATTTTACGAATAGGTCCTTTGAATTCCAAGAAAGCATTGACCCGACTCTGGCATGCCTTCGTCGGGCATTCTAGTACTGAAGTTATTTCTCGTATTTTACCGTATGTATCAACTGTATGCAATGAAATGCAATGTTCTGAAATTAATGAAAGTTGTGGCAATTTTTGTGAAACTTGCATGTCTTCTAAACACCATAGATTACCCTTCCCACTCTCTATTTCTCATGCCCAAAAACCATTTGATCTAGTTCATACAGATCTTTGGGGTCCCTCACCCGTATCTTCTATTACTGGGGAACAATATTTTATACTCTTTATTGATGATTTTTCCCGATACACATGGATTTACTTTCTAAATAGCAAAGACCAAGCTTTCCATGCCTTGAAATTCTTTTTCAGTTGGTTTTAACTCAATATAGTGCAAAAATGAAAACTGTTCGTTCGGGTGAATTTAGATCTTTACACAAGCTTTTTCAATCACTGGGCATACATCATCAGGTTTCTTGCCCATACACCCCCAACAAAATGTAAGGGTGGAGCGCAAAAACCGACATATCGTTGAAGTTGCACTTTCACTCCTTAACCACTGACGTGTTCCACAAAGATTTTGGCCTTATGCATTCAATGAAGCATGTCTTATAATCAATGTTTTGCCAACAAAAACTCTAAATTTGTTGAGTCCCTTTAAGATTTTGAACAATGTAATTCCGGACTCAAAATCTTTGGATGTAGCTTTTTCCTCTTCTTCGTCCATTCAATAGACATAAACTTGAACCTAGGTCAAAGGAGTGTGTTTTTATTGGACATAGCGCACATCATAAGGGGTTTCTATGTTTGGATGTTGAAACTAAAAAATTTGGATATTTCAGAACGGACATACAGTTGTCCTCTTTGTCTCCTACAAATGTGTCATCTCCTTCTTCCCCTATCAATTTGCCTAATAATACTCATTCTTCTCCTACCCCTCTTCGTGACTCTCCACCTTCTTCTCCTTCTTCTATGAGTCACACTCAAAATCAAGAAGAATTACCTTGTGTGAGATATGGTGAGCCCTTGCCATCTACATCTTCAACGGACCATCATGATAATGAGGAGCAGCGACCTTTAAACACACACCCCATGGTTACAAGGTCCAAAGCAGGAATTTTGAAACCCAAAGTTTACCTAGCCATTTCCGAACCATTCAAGTCCTTACCTAAAGAACCCTCAAGCCTTTCTGAAGCCTTGGAAGAACCACTATGGAGAGAAGCAATGAACAAGGAACTTGAAGCCTTGAAGAAAAATCAAACATGGAAACTTGTCCCACATGATTCTTCTCAGAAAATAATTGGGTGCAAATGGGTTTACAAGGTGAAACTCAAATCCGATGGCACCTTGGAGAGATGTAAAGCAAGGTTGGTAGCCAAGGGATTCCACCAGACACCTGGAATCGATTACACTGAAACCTTTAGCCCAGTTGTCAAACCCACGACCATCCGAGTTGTCTTGTCCTTAGCCATTACCCTTGACTGGCCCGTCAAACAGTTAGACGTACACAATGCCTTTCTTAATGGGGATTTGCATATTGAAAGGGGATGTGTACATGACCCAGCCACCTGGATTTGAAGATCAGAAACACCCGAATTTCGTGTGTAAACTTCAAAAAGCCTTATATGGTCTTAACTCATAGATTATTGGGCCCATTGATGAGAAGGGGAGCTTGGTACACTAAGCTCAGCACCCGCCTTCTTAGTTGGGGTTTCATTAACTCCAAATCAGACACTTGAAAAATCGAATTAGGAACTGCATTTTATGTAATTAGTTATTCTTTACTCTTTACTCTTCACCTTACACGTGTATGTATAGATTTGTGCCACATTCTTTGTACTATTTTCCTTTCCTTTGTACAGCATGTATATATTACACACAATGACAGAATAGAAAGTGGTTTTGAGGTATTACATACAAATTGGGTGTTTCTCCTCTTCATTCCTTTCCCTTTTCTCCCTTATCCTTTTCTTCTCCCTTCGTCCTTTACCTTCCAAATATACAGAGGTTACTCTGATACCATGAAAAGGTATCAGAGCCCTCAAAGCAAAGGGCTCCCTTCAATTCAACATTTAACCATGGCCTCACCAAGCATTGATTCTGGGAACCAACAATCAAATTCAACCACCACGCCTCAAACCCAAACCCAAAACACCATTCCTAATCCTTACCCAGTTCCCCAACAAAACAAATTCCTCCTTTCTCTGTTAAGCTTGAAAGTCACAACTACAGCCTCTGGAAAATGCAACTTGAAAACATCATCAAAGCTAATGGTCTCTCTTGCTTAATCGATGGCTCCCCTCCTCCTCTCTTCTTAGACCCCCAAAATACCATCCCTTTCCCAGTGTTCCATTATTGGGACAGAGCTGATTGCCATGTCAAAAGTAGGATCTTCACTTCTCTCTCCACCGAGCCCCTTAGTTAGGGTATTATCGTTGGATGCAAAACAGCACTGGAAAGCATGGAAGAGTGCACGGAATTAATGTCAGCTCTCGTATTTTCCGTATTTTATTTAATGAGCAGGCCATTCTGGATTTTCCTCATGCTTTTGTTCGAAAAAACCCGCGCACTCACTCTGACCACCATCCATTATTGTTAAGCCTCATTAGCAGCCAACGAACCCAACGAGCCTACTCCTTCAAATTGGAGGCGGCATGGCTCACTCATCACGACATTAATCGGGTAATTTCTGATAGCTGGATCAAAGGAGGCGAGGTTATGGATTCTATTACTAATTGTCAGCTCTCTCTTAGCCGCTGGAACCAGGAAGTTTTTGGGAATATTTTACATCGTAAAAGGAGGCTCCAGGCTCGCATTCAAGGGGTCCAGACTGCCTTAGCCAACTCTTTTACAGTGGGTCAAATTAGAGAAACGTCTCTTAAAGGAGCTGAATGATACTCTTTTGCAAGAGCAATTACTCTGGTTTCAAAAATCTAGAAGCAGATGGATTGAAGAAGGTGACAGAAATACGAGCTACTACCACTCTACCACAATGATAAAGAGGCATAGAAATCGCATAACGGCCGGGAGGACGGCTCTTGGTGCTTTTGTTTTAGTAAGGCCAGAACGATCTTCTCCGCCTTGCAGTGAATTACTTCCGTACATTGTATCAGCAAGAGGATCCTGCAATCCACACCTTCCCCTATACGGGTCTCTTTCCCCTCTAACCGATGACGAACTGGCTGCTATTGGAAAAGAGGTTTCTGAGGAGGAAGTGAAGGAAGCTCTTTGGGAGATGTCCAGTTTCAGCTCCCCCGGTCCAGACGGTATTCAAGCGGGTTTCTATAAGAAATTCTGGACTTACTGTAAGCCTTCCCTTTTACATTTCGTTTTTAATGCTTTTTACACTAAATCTTTTGATCCTAGGCTAAATGAAACACTACTGACTATTATCCCTAAAGTTCCCAATCCTACAAAAATTTCTCAATTTCTTTTTGCAGAAGCGCCTCTATCTGTATGGGAGCAGGCAAGGATAATTAAAGAAACACTTTTTCAATTCAACTCAAGCTCTGGTCAAAAGATTAGTAAAGGCAAATCAACCATCTTCTTCTCCAAGAATGTAGGAAGCACCAGAGCTTCTGAAATTGCAAGTGTGCTGGGCTTTACAATTACGAACAACCTTGGCAAATATTTGGGTGTCCCCATCAATCACGGAAGGACTACTCATCACACCTATGCTGACATAAAAAAGAAGATTGACGACAAGCTCAATGGGTGGACGGCTAAAACGCTTTCTAAGGCGGGAAGAATTACACTAGCTCATTCTGTTCTTCAAGCCATTCCCACCTACACCATGCAGACTTCTCTGCTTCCAAAAGGCTTTCTTAATTGGCTGGACAAAAGAACTCGAGCATTCATATGGGGAAGCGATTCAACAGAAAGAAAGGTGCACCTCATAAACTGGGAGTCTATTTGCTTACCTAAGAGTATGGGAGGTCTAGGCCTAAGAAGAGCTGAAGATCAAAACAAGGCTTGTCTTGCAAAATTGGCTTGGAGATTAGTCTCTAACCCAAACTCTTTATGGGCGAGAACAAGGAAAGGAAAATATAATAGAACTGATGGAATTTTTCCTCTCCAAGACAATGATACCAAGAGGAAATCCAGAACTTTCCAGGCAATAATGACTGGTTGGGACATTATCAAAGATGATATACACAGGTATATTGGTGACGGAACAAAGGCGAGGTTTTGGTGGGATGGTTGGATCCCTAACCTTGGCCCCTTAGCTTTGTATTCACTAATGGACTCAAGAAGGCTCTCTCAAGAACCAATATCAGCGTTCGTCGGCAGCAACGGGTCATGGAATTGGTTTTTATTCCATCGCTTTTTCCTGCCCTTGTATACACTTTCAGGGGTTGTTACATTTAGCTAACACCTTTCCCCATTCTCCCTTCATATGTCCATAAATGGGGGTGAGGATAGATTACAATGGAGTTCCTCTCTTCTAGGTGACTGCCCAAGAATACGGGCTTAGAGATAAGGAAATGAAGCCTACCTTCACATAATCGAAGATCATTCACATCTCAAGGATCCCAAATGGCGCCATCTATGGAAGTTTCGAGGCCCCCAACGGATTAGGGTGTTTTTATGGTTGATCCACCATGGAAAACTCTTAACGAATCAAGAAAGAGCTAGAAGACACATCTCTTCAACGCCCACTTGCCCCATTTGTAATGATAAAGAAGAATCCATACTCCATTGCCTGCGTGCCCCGTACTCTTTTAGGCCATTCATCAAACCTGTTTGGTTCCAGTTGCTAGCATCTCATCACCGAGCACATTTCTTCTCACTGGGCGAAATAGAATGGGTTGACATGAATCTAGTGGAGCAAATTGGAGAAGGGGGGTAGGAAGAATGATATCCCATGGGCTTATTTGGAACTACCATTTGGCTGGCTTGGAAAGAGAGGAACAGAGTCGTCTTTGGCGATGGGAACGCTACTTGTTCCCTCTCCCCTGCCCAGATTATTAAGCTTGCCATGTCCTACTCGAAAAGCAGCACATCCCGTTATAGTATGGAGGGAAAGAGAGATTCTCCGAGCCCCCTATATTGGCAACCTCCTCCTCCAAATTGGGTGAGCCTCAACGTCGACGAGGCAGCATCTTGGTCGTCCAACAGGGGTGGTATTGGAGGTGTATTAAGGAACAGTTCTGGGGATTGGTTAACAGGTTTCTCAGGTAATATAACTGCGATTTCAGGCACCCAAGCGGAGCTAGAAGCTCTCCTCTTCGGCCTCACTCTCGCTTGGAATAAAGGTTTCAGGCGTGTGAAAGTAGCCACGGACTGTGAGCTCGTGCAAGACCGCCTTATCTCTTAAAGCTTCGAAACAAATCTGTGAGAAACTCCCTTTTTTCATCTACGGTTACGGCTATAAAGAGAATGCTCTCAAAGGAGTGGAAGGTGGACATCTCAGTTGTGGATCGCCTTGAAAATTCTGTGGCCGACTCTCTTGCAAAAGAGGGCATGAACTCCCCTTCTGCGGTCATCTCTGTTTTAGATAGCTTCCCCTCTTATTGTACTGTTATCTTCACAAGCGATTGTACTCACAGTGGCATCAACCGACCCCCTTACTCAACATAGGCTAGGCCTTCTTGAGAAGGACCTCCCATGAAAAAAAAAGGAAAAAAGGGGGCCTTACTTATGAAGGGTTCCTCGTTGTCCATATATAACTTTTGTTTGGTAAGAACCAGTTCATCAAATGGAATAAATTTTCTATCATTTGTATTCCCCTTCTTTTACTTTCGAAATACAAACATAGGAATAATAGAAATATTTCTTTTCTTTGATTAAAAAAGTATTATTGATATCTATTATTCATAGAATACATTACTCCCCACTAGAACACTAGAATACAATATCAATATAATTCCGAAATGCAGATTTTTTTGAATTCCATTTTTTTATTTTTTAATTGAATAAAATTCATTAATTAAAATGAAATAGATAAAAATAGATAAATAGAAATATAAAAAATTATAAAATTGCAGAACCATCTATAAATCAATTGATACAGTTTGAGTTTGATCCCTCAATTCAATTACAACTAGTAGTATCTTTAGAGTCCACTTCTTCCCCACACTACGAGTGAAAGGGAAAATGTAAATACTACCATTAAAGCAGCCCAAGCGAGACTTACTATATCCATGTGAATTATGTCCCCTATCTCTATGAATATGAATGAATTATTTCATTATTGTTCACTAATAATAGTGGAATCACTGGCGCAGAGTCAAAAAGGAATTCCGGCCCAACACCATTGACGAAACAATCCAAAAAATCCAATTATAACATCTAACAAATTCTTATAAGATTTTCTAGTATAATCGGAAAACATTAAGCATAAACAAAATAACCGGAGACATCCTTCGAAGTAACAAGGGAATCTTACTAACAGGTAGTAATAAGAAGACTTATGCTTTCTTTTGTTGCCTTCCATTTCATATTTCATTAAGTAATAAGTAAAAAAAAAAAATTGACAAGTTTTATATCAGCAAAACAAAACAGA